GTACCTTCCGCTCAAATTGTACCCTTTTCGGACAAAAATAGATAGGAGACTTTTGATAGAATCAGAGTCAATTTCATATAAATTTCGTAGTATATAAATGAACGGAACTATTACTATTTCATCTAAGTTGAATAACCAAGCACTTTATTTTACTATGGATTCTTATAACTCGAGAAATTTTTATTTGGTTATGATCCAAAGGGATGGAATAATCATTATACAATCGAAATCAAATAGAAAAATCCACGGTACGATTCATGAATTTGTAATAGATCTATGGGATAGATGATAAGAGAAGTTGTTGTTGATAAATATGAAATTTGAAAAACATTTTTGATTCTTATGGAACCCCGGTCGTGCCGGTACTGCAATAAAATAACTCGCTATTCACTCGGTTTCTGGTCAATAATAAGATTATGTAGGAGAGATGGCCGAGTGGTTGAAGGCGTAGCATTGGAACTGCTATGTAGGCTTTTTGTTTACCGAGGGTTCGAATCCCTCTCTTTCCGTTTCTGTTAATTCACCAGCGTTACCGACCGCAATATATCAAATCAAATAAGAATTCATATCATTATTCCAACAAGCTTTTTTGATAGAGAATCTTTATTCCTAATTACATTACTTTGATACGGGTACGTAAAATACAAATATCGCGGAGACAAAAAACCTACTACGGAGCGATTTATGATACGTGAATGAGAAAAATGTGGATGATGGCCTTTACTTTAGATCTATTTACTTCGTTGAAAAAGGGACATAATTGTCTGAACCCCTTTCTTTGTTATGTTCGTTAGGTTCAAGTCTGACGGGAATAATATTCTACGACTAACAACTCATTTATTTTTAAACCGATCCATTTACTATCTATTATTTGATTTATTAATCCTTTATATTGGAATGAGTCAATAGTCAAATGGTTTGGCAATTCCTCGTGAGGGGACGAAGCAATAGAAGTTTGAATCAGAGCTTTCGATCTTTGTTTATCCTTCGTAGTAATAATATCTCGGGGTTTGCAACGATAACTTGGTATATCCACTATACGACCATTAACTAAAATATGTCTATGGTTAACTAATTGCCTGGCTCCAGGAATGGTCGAAGCCATACCCAATCGAAAAAGGATGTTATCCAAACGCATCTCAAGTAGTTGTAGTAAAACCTGGCCTGTTGACCCTTTGGCTTTTCCAGCAATATGCACATATCTAAGTAATTGACGCTCTGTCAGACCATAATGAAAACGTAATTTCTGTTTTTCTTCTAGACGAATACGATATTGCGATTTTTTCACGGAACGCAACGGGTTTTTAAGATCACTTCCGGATCTAGGTCTTTTACTAGTTAATCCCGGTAAAGCCCCCAGACGGCGTATTTTTTTGAAACGAGGTCCTCGGTAACGAGACATAAAGACTCCTTTTTTTTTATAAAAATTTCATTTTACAGAAGAAATCGAAATTAAGACTGAACTAAAGGATAAACAAAACTAAATCTACTGAAGTATTACAAAGTGGAATGAAATGAATTGTGTCAATATCCGTATTTTTTGTATATATAGGAAATTAAGGCTCTGTTTTATGATTTGTTCTATATAGAATAGATCTAATTGCTATAATCAACCTTTTATTCCTAGTTACAAGTTACCACGACATAATAGATTAGGATTAGTCATTCAACGTTTGGAGAAAGTGAAAGGAGAGATTATCAATCATGGAAAAAATCGATAGAGAAAAAAGCCCGCTATCGGAATCGAACCGATGACCATCGCATTACAAATGCGATGCTCTAACCTCTGAGCTAAGCGGGCTCAGATAACAGAAATAGAAATGAAATAATGTATAAGAATTCAAGAAACTACCGGATCTTTTCTATTAGCTAAGAATTTAAGTTAATTTAATATGAACTATACTATATAGTTCATAATTCTTTCAAATACTAAATAATATAATGTTATATATTTATATAATAAATATATAACATTATATATATATAATGTTAATATCACTAAAATATAATTATAATATCACTAAAAAAAACGAAATAAAAATCGAATTCTATTCTAATTAATGGAAATATCTGACTAGCTAGAATTTTCATTCTATTATGATACATAATTACCATAGATAATATACATTCTATATTATTTTCATATTTTTAGAATTTAGATTATTTTTCTACTTTTACATTAGTACATTAGATTATTTTTCATTTTTTTTATATAATAATTTATATTTTTATATAATAATTTATATAATAATAATATTTATAAATGGAAAATAAAATTTTTGAGATTTGAGAGAATAGTTATAACAAATTCTGTTAATACTATAATTCTGTTAATACTATATTTATATTATAGTATAACTATATTTATATTATAGTATAGCGGATCGGTCCTAAGAAAAGTATAAGATAAGTATAAAGATACAACAATCAAAAATCTAATCAGACATTCCTCCGATTTCGTTCAAAAAAGGAGGATATAAGACGAAACAAAAGAAGAAAG